CCTTCCCTTTGTTCGGAAGAAAGGGAGGATCCAAAAAAACTACATGAAAAAAAAAAGAGGCAAGAAATTTTGAAGTTAGAAATACTTAAAGAGAAAGAAGATAAAGACCTCTTCTGGTTTGAAAAACCTCTTGTGAATCTTCTTTTCGACTATAAACGATGTAATCGTCCATTGAGATATATAAAAAAAAATGTCTTTCAAAATGCTGTAAGAAATGAAATGTCACAATATTTTTTTCACGTATGTCCAGTTGATGGAAAACAAATAATATCTTTTACATATCCACCCAGTTTATCGATTTTTTTGGAAATGATGCAAAGAAAGATGTCTTTGTGTACGACCGAAAAACTATCCCCCGAAGATCTGTATAATCATTGGGTTTATACCAATGAACAAAAAAGGTACAGCTTGAGCAATGAATTCATAAACCGAATAGAAGTTCTAAACAAGGGATCTCTTACTATGGATGTGCTTGAAAAAAGGACCAGATTGTATAATGATAAAAATAACCAAGAAGATCAAATTAAGAATAACCAAGAAGATAAGAATAACCAAGAATGCTTGCCTAGAGTGTATGATCCTTTTTTAAACGGACCATATCGTGGAACAATAAAAAAAGTGTATTCACGTTCAATGGTGGATGACTCAATCACTTCGACAGAAGATTCTATAGGAATGGTTTGGATAAATAAGATTCATGATAGGCTTCCTACTGATTACCAAAAACTTGAACATAAAATGGATACATTTAATGGAGAATCATTATCGACAGACATTGGTCCTTTCTTGACCTCTATCAGTGAATTAGCTAGGAAATCAACAACTGGTTTTAGTCTTCATTTTAAAAAGCTTGTTTTAATATCCGAACAAAGAAGATTTGATTCAGAAAATAAAAAAAAATGTTTGAAATTTCTATTCGATGTAATTACAACTGATCCAAATAATCAAACAATTCAAAATAAATCTATTGGAATAGAAGAAATCGGTAAAAAGATTCCTCGACGATCATACAAATTGATCAATTCTTTTGAAGAGCGGGAGGAGGAAAATGAGGAAGAATCAACAGAAAATCATGGGATTCGTTCAAGAAAAGCCAAACGTGTGGTAATTTATACTGATAAGGCGGATCCGGATCAGAATACCAATACTGATACTAGTACCAGTACTAATAGTGATCAAGCAGAGGAGTTGGCTTTGGTACGTTACTCGCAACAATCAGATTTTCGTCGGGATATAATAAAAGGATCCATGCGCGCTCAAAGACGTAAAATAGTGACTTGGGAAATGTTTCAAGCGAATGTGCATTCCCTGCTTTTTTTGGACAGAATAGACAAAACTTTTTTTTTTTCTTTTGATATCTCCCGAACAATGAATCTCATTTTTAGAAATTGGATAGATACAGGACCGAAATTCAAAACTTCGGATTCTGAGGAGGAAGAGGCAAAAGAAAAGGCAAAAAAAATTGCGGATAAAAAAAACGAGAATGAAAGGATAGCAATAGCAGAAACTTGGGATACTATTATATTTGCTCAAGCAATAAGAGGTACTATGTTAGTAACCCAATCGATTCTTAGAAAATACATCATATTGCCTTCATTGATAATAGCTAAAAACCTCGGCCGTATGTTCTTATTTCAATTCCCCGAGTGGTACGAGGATTTGAAGGAGTGGAATAGAGAAATGCATGTTAAATGCACCTATAATGGTGTTCAATTATCAGAAACAGAATTTCCGAAAAACTGGTTAACAGATGGTATTCAGATAAAAATCCTATTTCCTTTCTGTCTGAAACCCTGGCGCAAATCCAAACTACGATCCCATCATAGAGATCCAATCCAAAAGAAAGGGAAAACAGAAAATTTTTGTTTTTTAACAATCTGGGGAAGGGAAACCGAACTACCTTTTGGTTCTGCCCGACAACAACCTTCCTTTTTTGAACCTATTTATAATGAATTCGAAAAAAAAAAGAGAAAAGTGAAAAAAAAAAGTTTTCTAGTTCTAAGAGTTTTCAAAGAAAAAACAAAACAGTTTATAAAGGTCTCAAAAGAAAAAACAAGATGGATTATCAAAACGGTTCTATTTTTAAAAAGAATAATAAAAGAGTTTGCAAACGTAAATCCAATTTTTTTATTTGTATTGAAGAAAGTATATGAACCGAATGAAAATGGAAAAGATTCCATAATCATAAGCAGTAATAAAACTGTTCCTGAATCGACCATTCGAATTAGATTCATGGATTGGGCAAATTATTCACTGACAGAAAAAAAAAGGAAAGATCTGTCTGATAGAACAACCCTAATCAGAAATCAAATAGAAAGGGGTGCAAAAGACAAAAGAAAAATATTTCTAACTCCGGATATAAATATTAGTCCTAACGATACAAGTTGTGGTGATAAAAGATCGGAATCGCAGAAACATATTTGGCAGATATCAAAAAGAAGAAGTAACAGATTCATATTCATACGCAAATGGCACTATTTTTTGACACTTTTCAACGAAAGAATATACATACATATCTTTCTATGTACTGTTAATGTTTCTAGAGTCAATGTACAACTTTTCCTTGAATCAACAAAAAAGATTATCGATAAATACATTCACAATGATGAAAAAAATAAAGAAGGGATTGATGAAACAAATCAAAAAAAAGTGCACTTTATTTCGACTATAAAAAAGTCTCTTTCTGATATTCGTAATAATAAATCAAAGATTTCTGGTGACCTATATTCCTTTTCACAAGCATCTGTATTTTACAAATTATCACAAATCCAAGCTATTAATAAGAAGTATCATTTGAGATCTCTACTTCAATATCGCGAAGCATATCTTATTCTTAAGGATAGAATCAGGAATTTTTTTGGAACACGAAGAATATTAGATTCCAAATCAAGGCATAAAAAATTTCCGAATTCTGGAATGAATGAATGGAAAAACTGGTTAAGGGGTCATTATCAATACAATTTATCTCAGGCTAGGTGGTCTAAATTAGTACCGCAAAAATGGCGAACTAGGGTCAATCGGCGTCGTACGATTCAAAATAAAGACTCAAAAAAGAATTCATATGAAAAAGCCCAATTCATTCATTACGAGAAAAAAAATGATTATGAAGTGAATTCATTGACGAGCAAAAAAGAAAAATTCAAAAAAAACTACAGATATGATCTTTTTTCATATAAATATATTCATTATGGGGATAGGAAAGACTCATATATTTATCCATCCTCATTACAAGTAAACGAGGACCGAGAGATTCCATATAATTACAACACACCTAAAATTGAACCATTTTATGTACTGGGGGATATATCTATTAGTGATTATCTAGGAGAAGAGTATATTATTGGTACGGGTAAAAGTACGGATAGAAAATATTTGGAGTGGAAAATTTTCGATTTATTTCTTAGAAAGAATATCGATATTGAGTCCTGGCCCGATACGGATACCGGGACCAACATTAATAAAATGACTAAGACCGAGACTGATTATTATCAAATGATTGATAAGAAAGATCTTTTCTATCTCACGATTCATCAAGAAATCAACCCACCCAACCAAAAAAAAAACTTTTTTTTGATGGGAATGAATAAAGAAATGCTATATCGTCCCATATTAAATACGAAATCTTGGTTCTTCTCAGAATTTGTGCCACTTTATGATGCATATAAGATCAAACCGTGGATTATACCAATCAAATTACTTCTTTTCATTTTTAATGGAAATGAAAACATTAGTGAAAACAAAAACATTAATGGAAATCAAAAAAAGGATCTTCGTATATCATCTAATCAAAAAGAATATCTTGAATTAAAGAATCGAAATCAAGAAGAAAAAGAACAGCTCGGCCACGGAAATATTGGCTCAGACGCACGAAAACGACAAAAAGATTTTGAAAAGGATTACACGGAATCAGACATTCAAAAACGTGAAAAGAAAGGACAACCCGAGAGTCACAAGAAAGCAAAACTAGAGTTATTCCTGAAAAAATATTTGCTTTTTCAATTGAGATGGGATGATCCTTTGAATCACAGAATTTTCAATAATGTTAAGGTATATTGTTTCCTGCTTAGACTAATAAATGCAAAGGAAATTGCTATATCCTCTATTCAAGGAGGAGAAATGCACCTGGATGTAATGTTAATTCAGACGAATCTAACTCTTCCAGAATTGATAAAAAAGGGAATATTGATTCTCGAACCAGTACGTCTGTCTATAAAATGGGATAGACAATTTATTATGTATCAAACCATAGGTATCTCATTGGTCCATAATAATAAATGCCAAACTAATGGAAGATATCGAGAAAAAAGATATGTTGATGAGAATTATTTCAATGGATCCATTGTACAACATAAAAAGATGCTTGTGAATAGAGACGAAAATCATTATGATTTGCTTGTTCCTGAAAATATTCTATCCCCTAGGCGTCGTAGAGAATTGAGAATTCTAATTTGTTTCAATTCCGGAAATAGGAATGTTATGGATAGAAATCCGGTATTTTTCAATGACAACAATGTAAGGAACTGGGGGCAATTTTTGGATGAGGACAAGCATATTGATACAGATATAAATAAATTCATTCAATTCAAATTGTTTCTTTGGCCCAATTATCGATTAGAGGATTTAGCTTGTATGAATCGCTACTGGTTTGATACCAATAATGGCAGCCGTTTCAGTATGTCAAGGATACATATGTATCCACGATTCGGAATTAGTTGATGGTTGGTACATTTCCTATATATCAGGTGTCGGGTCTGGTATATGAATGTACACACACGCTGTGTTACATTCTAATACATGATACCGATTCAATAACGTCTCAATTGGATTGAATCTAGAAATGATTCGGCAGAATCTTCTTAGGTCAAAATCATTTTCTTTTGTGGGTACAGAAATTGCCCTTCTATCGAATCAAATTACAAATTGTACTTACAATTCATTTGAATTTAATTTTGATTTGATTTGATAGAATCAAAGTAATATATGAATAAATCCAGATTATTGGGTGTATCAGATCAAAATAACTGGCATTATTATTATTCCTGATTGGTAAAATCCATATCTGTGGAAAAAAAAAAAAGAGAGACAAATTTAATTTTTATGGTTATGGTCAAAAATTCATTCATCTCAGTTATTCCGAAAGAAGAAAAAAGCAAAGGGTCTGTTGAATTTCAAGTAATCAGTTTCACCAATAAGATACAGAGACTTACTTCACATTTTGAATTGCACAGAAAAGATTATTTATCTCAGATAGGTTTGCGGAAAATTCTGGGAAAACGTCAACGACTGCTGGCTTATTTGTCAAAGAAAAATAGAGTGCGTTATAAAAAATTAATCGATCAATTAGATATTCGGGAACCAAAAACTCGTTAATTTGAAGATTATTTGAATTCTTTGGTTTATTAGATCTTGAATTTTGATGAACCTCATTTATTTCGTTTTCGGCAATTCATAGAATAATGGATCGGAGAAGAAAACATATGAATGTACCGGCTACAAGAAAAGACCTCATGATAGTTAATATGGGTCCTCACCACCCATCAATGCATGGTGTTCTTCGACTTATCGTTACTCTAGATGGTGAAGATGTTATTGACTGTGAACCCGTATTGGGTTATTTACACAGAGGGATGGAAAAAATTGCGGAAAACCGAACAATTATACAATATCTTCCTTATGTAACACGTTGGGATTATTTAGCTACTATGTTCACAGAGGCAATAACGGTAAATGCACCAGAACAATTAGGAAATATTCAAGTACCCAAAAGAGCCAGCTATATCAGAGTAATTATGCTGGAGCTGAGTCGTATAGCTTCTCATTTATTATGGCTTGGACCTTTTATGGCAGATATCGGTTCACAGACTCCCTTCTTCTATATTTTCAGAGAAAGGGAATTGCTATATGACCTATTCGAAGCTGCTACAGGTATGCGAATGATGCATAATTATTTCCGTATCGGGGGAGTCGCTGCTGATCTACCTCATGGCTGGATAGATAAATGTTTTGATTTCTGCGATTATTCTTTAACAGGAATTGTTGAATATCAAAAGCTTATTACGCAAAATCCCATTTTTTTGGAACGAGTTGAAGGGGTGGGCATTATTGGTGGGGAGGAAGCAATAAATTGGGGTTTATCGGGACCAATGCTACGAGCTTCCGGAATCCAATGGGATCTTCGTAAAGTTGATCATTATGAGTGTTACGATGAATTCGATTGGGAAGTCCAGTGGCAAAAAGAAGGAGACTCATTAGCTCGTTATTTAGTACGAATCAATGAAATGACGGAATCCATAAAAATTATTCAACAGGCTCTAGAAGGAATTCCGGGGGGGCCCTATGAGAACTTAGAAGTTCGACGCTTTGATAGAGCAAGTGATTCCGAATGGAATGGTTTTGAATATCGATTCATTAGTAAAAAGCCTTCTCCCACTTTTGAATTGTCGAAACAAGAACTTTATGTGAGAGTAGAAGCCCCAAAGGGAGAATTGGGAATTTTTCTGATAGGGGATAATAGTGTTTTTCCCTGGAGATGGAAAATTCGTCCACCTGGTTTCATCAATTTGCAAATTCTTCCTCAGCTAGTTAAAAGAATGAAATTGGCTGATATCATGACGATACTAGGTAGTATAGATATCATTATGGGAGAAGTTGATCGTTGAAATGATAATTGATACGACAGAAGTACAAGCTATCAATTCTTTTTCCAGATCGGAATCCTTAAAAGAGGTCTATGACCTCTTATGGCTGCTTGTCCCTATTTTTACTCCTGTATCGGGAATCACAATAGGCGTACTCGTGATTGTGTGGTTAGAAAGAGAAATATCTGCAGGGATACAACAACGTATCGGGCCTGAATATGCCGGCCCCTTGGGAATTCTTCAAGCTCTAGCAGATGGGACCAAACTACTTTTGAAAGAGGATCTTCTCCCATCTAGAGGAGATGTTCGTTTATTCAGTATGGGGCCATCTATAGCGGTCATATCAATTCTACTAAGCTATTTAGTAATTCCTTTTGGCTATCGCCTTGTTCTAGCCGATCTCAGTATAGGCGTTTTTTTATGGATCGCTATTTCCAGTATTGCTCCTATTGGACTTCTTATGTCAGGATATGGATCGAATAATAAATATTCCTTTTCAGGTGGTCTACGAGCTGCTGCTCAATCTATTAGTTATGAAATACCATTAACTCCGTGTGTGTTATCAATATCTCTACGTGTGATTCGTTGGAACATGAACCTTTACCCCTTTCCTTTATTTCCAGGAAAGGGGTTGGATGTGTTGAATAGATACCTTTCTCTTTTTATTCATCATTCGGGTCGATGAGTTAAACCAGATAGTTATATGAGTGAAACAAAACAGCTTATGAATTTGCAGTAAGAAGATTGATTCTCATTCCCTATGTACGAGAGTAAAGTGGAAGTAAACATAAGCGGTCGAAACTGTTTACCCCAAGATTGGTTGATTAGTCATCATGACTTGAAGCGGGTGCAAAAGATCAACTGTATGGAGTTTCTACTATTGTATTGTATGTTGTTGTATGTTGTATGTATTACCATATCGGGGATCAATCAAAAATGAGTGGACGGTTAGGAACACGAAGGTACACAAAGGATTAGTGATGAAGATAATGTAAGGTATCCAAAGGGGTATTTCTGCATAACATAAAAGGAATCATAATGAGGGCTTTAAGTTCGTAGAAATGATCAAGCAGTACTTCCTCACGATTCCGATCCAGAGTATGCTTCTATCCACTGATTAAATAAATGACTGTCGAGAACGAAGTAATCCTTTGATTTTATTTTTTAGAAACCCCCCTTCTGAGTGAGAAAGAAGAACAGGAACGAAAGAAATGGAATGCAATAGGAAAACTGAATAATAAGAGATCTTTGTTTATTCTTTCTTTCCTCAATCCTATCCATATTCATACGGATAGAATTCTTATAATGATTTATCAACTATAACTCATGAATTAGTGTCTAATTATTTTTCGTACGAAAAGTATGGGTCGAAATATCTATTGAAACAACGAGTATTTTATTGAAGGATTAAGTTATTACTGAACTAAAAGAATTCTAAGTCTAATTAGAAAATAAAGGATGAGATCAATTCGGAAGCGCTTTTTTGATTATGGCGGACGGAATTCCATTGGTCTAATTCGGGACTCTTCGATACATCGTTACTCTAATCTACACTACAAACATGCCTAGGTAATAATGAACCAGTCCTTAGATTTATTTGTGGCCATCGAGGAGCCGTATGAAGCTGAGGTCTCATGTGCGGTTCTGGAATAGCGATGGGAATAGTGATGTTATCATCGACTATGATTATCTAACAGTTCAAGTACAGTTGATATAGTTGAGGCACAGTCAAAATATGGGTTTTGGGGGTGGAATCTGTGGCGTCAACCTATAGGGTTTATAGTTTTTCTAATTTCTTCCCTAGCGGAATGTGAAAGATTACCTTTTGATTTACCAGAAGCAGAGGAGGAATTAGTAGCAGGTTATCAAACCGAATATTCAGGTATTAAATCTGGTTTATTTTACGTTGCTTCTTACCTAAATCTACTAGTTTCTTCATTATTTGTAACAGTTCTTTACTTGGGCGGGTGGAATTTCTCTATTCCGTACATATTCATTTCTGAACCTTTTGGAATAAATAAAACAGGTGGAGTCTTTGGAATGACAGTTGGTATCCTTATTACATTAGCTAAAGCTTATTTGTTCCTGTTCATTCCTATCACAACAAGATGGACTTTACCTAGGATGAGAATGGACCAGCTATTAAACCTTGGGTGGAAATTTCTTTTACCTATTTCTCTAGGTAATCTATTATTAACAACTTCTTCCCAACTCGTTTCGCTATAACAAAATATGATATTCTAGATTCATAACCTATCTAGAGCAAGAGAAAGAAACATCAAACTATTCATGGATATCCACGATATGTTCCCTATGGTGACTGGGTTCATGAATTATGGTCAACAGACAATACGAGCTGCAAGGTATATTGGTCAAAGTTTCATAATTACCTTATCTCACGTGAATCGTTTACCTGTGACTATTCAATATCCTTATGAAAAATCGATCACATCGGAGCGTTTTCGTGGTCGAATCCATTTTGAATTTGATAAATGCATTGCTTGTGAAGTATGTGTTCGGGTATGCCCCATAGATCTACCCGTTGTTCATTGGAGATTGGAAACGGATATTAGAAAGAAACGATTGCTTAATTATAGTATTGATTTTGGAATCTGTATATTTTGTGGTAATTGTGTCGAGTATTGTCCAACAAACTGTTTATCAATGACTGAAGAATATGAACTTTCTACTTATGATCGTCACGAATTGAATTATAATCAAATTGCTTTGGGTCGGTTACCAATGTCAGTAATTGGAGATTACACAATTCGAACAATTACGAATTCGACTCCAATCAAAATAATCAGGGGTAAACCTCTTGATTCAAAAACGATTACCAATTACTAAGATTCCGTTTTGATCTAAAGTAAAGGAGTGAGGCTTCTTTCATTTTGCTAGGTCAGTAAATAACTATTGATTGGTGAGAATCAAGGCTTGATTTTGATTTAGAATGGATTCATAGATCTGTGATGATTTCAAAATATACAATTTCGAAACTACTCTTTCAGATACAGTAGCGGGATTGATCCAATAACTGTATCTATATAAATCTACACCCCTTTAGGATTCAATTAGGAACGTATCATATACAAGAAAAAAAAATAAGGTAACCTCTTTTTTCTTGGATCGGTTAGTAAGTTTATGAAATATTTCGATTTATTTATCTCTTTTTTTACACATAATGGATTTACCTGGACCAATACATGATATTCTTTTAGTATTTCTGGGATCAGGTCTTATATTAGGAGGTCTGGGGGTGGTCTTACTTACCAACCCAATTTATTCTGCTTTTTCATTGGGATTGGTTCTTGTTTGTATATCCTTATTCCATATTCCATCTAACTCCTATTTTGTAGCTGCTGCACAGCTCCTTATTTACGTAGGAGCTGTAAATGTTTTAATCCTATTTGCTGTGATGTTCATGAATGGTTCAGAATATTACAACGATTTCTATCTTTGGACCGTTGGGGATGGGGTCACTTCACTGGTTTGTACAAGTATTCTTTTTTCACTAATTACTACTATCTCGGATACGTCGTGGTACGGGATTGTTTGGACTACAAGATCAAATCAGATTATAGAGCAGGACCTAACAAGTAACGTTCAACAAATTGGGATTCATTTATCAACAGATTTTTACCTTCCATTTGAACTCATTTCTATAATTCTTTTAGTTGCTTTGATAGGTGCAATTGCTATGGCCCGGCAGTAAAGTAATTAAGTAATAAATACTTAGATCCAAAATAAAATAAATAAAGTCTTGTTTTGTTCTATGTTATCACATCCATTTTCCTTCAGTTCCATTTTCATATTCTATTGTTCATATATGAAATTGAAAGGGGTTTAGTTCGATCCATTACTAATACCTTACTTTGTTTCGTACTTAATTTATATTCTAATCAAATCGGTGAAATTGTTGTTCATATTGAAATGAATCAAGATTGATGAGGGGTTGGTCAATGATGACCGAACATGTACTTATTTTGAGTGCCTATTTATTTTCTATCGGTATTTATGGATTGATCACAAGTCGAAACATGGTTAGAGCACTTATGTGTCTTGAACTTATACTGAATGCGGTTAATATAAATCTCGTAACATTTTCTGATTTGTTTGATAGTCGTCAATTAAAAGGAGATATTTTCTCGATTTTTGTTATAGCTATTGCAGCCGCTGAAGCAGCTATTGGGCCGGCTATTGTTTCATCGATCCATCGTAACAGAAAATCAACTCGTATCAATCAATCGAATTTGTTGAATAAATAGTATTAATGATATAAATAAAGACAGATATCTACAATATATTCACTAATTTAGAACTAGCATGTATGATTCGTATGACCATGCTTGTTGAAACGTAAGAAATCAAAGTATCTTGGCCCTTGCTCATGAACAGATCCAGAAATAGATCGATTATCAAAAAAATTCTGGTAAACCACTGATTCGTCTGGCGTCTACAACATAATATATATAATTCAATTACTAATGAAGCCAGATCGAAAATTCATAAAGTTCAAAAAATTTATAGATCCAATGTCGCATTCAGTAAAGATTTATGATACATGTATAGGGTGTACTCAATGTGTACGAGCCTGCCCCACAGATGTATTGGAAATGATACCTTGGGACGGATGTAAAGCTAAACAAATTGCTTCTGCTCCAAGAACAGAGGACTGTGTAGGTTGTAAGAGATGTGAATCCGCTTGTCCAACAGATTTCTTGAGTGTTCGGGTTTACTTATGGCATGAGACAACTCGCAGCATGGGTCTAGCTTATTGATACGTTCTAGAAAAATCCACTTGAATCCATTTGATTCCTCTTTACCGACAAAAACCCGTACTCGAGAAATTATTCCGAGCGCGGGTTTTTCTGGTCAAAGTCTATCTTGTCTTTACCACGAGTTATTTTCCTTGGTTAACAATAATTGTTGTTTTGCCGATATCCGCGGGTTCGTCAATTTTCTTTCTCCCTCGTAGAGGGAATAAAAATAAGGTGGTTCGGTGGTATACTATTTGTATATGTTTATTAGAACTCCTTCTAACGACCTATGCGTTCTGTTATCATTTCCAATTGGACGATCCATTAATCCAATTAGAGGAGGCTTATAAATGGATAAATACTTTTGATTTTCACTGGAGACCGGGAATCGATGGACTTTCCATAGGACCCATTTTACTGACGGGATTCATCACTACTTTAGCTACTTTAGCGGCTCGGCCAGTTACTAGAGATTCGCGATTGTTCCATTTCCTGATGTTAGCAATGTATAGTGGTCAAATAGGATCATTTTCCTCTCGAGACCTTTTACTTTTTTTCCTCATGTGGGAATTAGAATTAATTCCTGTTTACCTACTTGTATCCATATGGGGAGGGAAGAAACGTCTGTACTCAGCTACAAAGTTTATTTTGTACACAGCGGGGGGTTCTATTTTTCTCTTAATGGGAGTTCCGGGTATGGGTTTATATGGCTCCAATGAGCCAACATTAAATTTTGAAACATTAGCTAATCAATCATATCCTTTGGGATTGGAAATAATATTCTATTTTGGCTTCCTTATTGCTTATGCTGTCAAATCGCCGATTATACCCCTACATACATGGTTACCAGATACCCATGGAGAAGCACATTACAGTACATGTATGCTTCTAGCGGGAATCTTATTAAAAATGGGAGCGTATGGATTGGTTCGGATCAATATGGAATTATTACCCCATGCTCATTCTATATTTTCTCCCTGGTTGATGATAGTAGGAGCGATTCAAATAATCTATGCAGCTTCAACTTCTTTCGGTCAACGCAATTTAAAAAAGAGAATAGCCTATTCCTCCGTATCTCATATGGGTTTCACACTTATAGGAATTGGTTCCATAACCGATACGGGAATCAATGGAGCCATTTTACAAATAATCTCTCATGGATTTATTGGTGCTGCACTTTTTTTCTTGGCAGGAACGAGCTACGATAGAATACGTCTTGTTTATCTCGACGAAATGGGAGGAATAGCTATCCCAATGCCAAAAATATTTACCATGTTCAGTAGCTTCTCGATGGCTTCTCTTGCATTGCCAGGAATGAGTGGTTTTGTTGCGGAATCCGTAGTATTTTTTGGAATAATTACTAGCCCGAAATATCTTTTAATGCCAAAAATACTAATTACTTTCGTAATGGCAATTGGAATGATATTAACTCCTATTTATTCATTATCTATGTCACGTCGGATGTTCTATGGCTACAAGCTATTCAACGTTCCAAACTCTTATTTTTTCGATTCTGGACCACGAGAACTATTTGTTTCGGTCTGTCTCTTTCTACCTGTAATAGGTATTGGTATTTATCCTGATTTTGTTCTCTCGCTATCAATTGACAGGATAGAAGCTATTCTATCTATTTATTTTCATAAATAGTTTTCATTAATAAGACATTACATTAATGTAAAAGAACTGTGTGATTTTTAAAAGCGTTCACTGTATAATGCAATGAAAGAAAAAAAAAAAAATGAAGTGAATTATAATCAGATACATCTAAAGTTTTTTCGAACCATTTGAATCACTACTTGATTCAAATGGTTCGAAAAAACTTGCACAAACCTTCTTTATATAATATACGGGACGATGTTCCTATGTATTCTTCAGGCCCTTTCTTCAATTAGTTGTTAATGTGAATGAACCATAACTATGGAGTCCTATTCCTAATAGATTGACCCCAAAATAGCATATCCAAATTATAAGAAATCCTATAGAAGCCACAATTGCCGAATCCACACCCTGAAAGCTCTGATTTGTTCTACTATGTAAATAAATCGCGAATATGGTCCAAGTAATAAATGCCCAAGTTTCCTTGGGGTCCCAATTCCAATAAGACCCCCATGCCTCATTAGCCCATACTGCTCCCGAAAGAATACCTATGGTTAAAAAAGTAAACCCTAGACTAATGACACGATAACTACACTGATCTAATTGTTGAGTTAATTGATACCTGTGATAATTTATAAATGAAAGAAAAGAAGTGTTTTGTAAAACACTTCTTTTTTCATTCACAAAGGAAAATGACCCAATTAATAAATGATTGCTTTTGCGAAGAATATCTAGGTTTTTTCGAAATGTAATGACTAAAAGAGCTACGGATAATAACGATCCACATAAAAGAGCTGCATAACTCAATAACATCATACTTACGTGCATCATTAACCACTGGGATTGTAGAGCAGGTACTAATATTGCAGATTGATGCATTTCGGTTGAAAGACCCGAAGTGGCAAAGCCTTGGGTAAAAATAGCACTTGGCGCGGTTATTGCGCTTAAATAACTTTTCTGGTTCCGTCTTTTAGGAAACATATGAATAATGGAGAAACTCCACGAAAGAAACATTAAAGATTCATATAAATTGCTTAACGGCAAATGTCTCGAATAAATCCAACGAGTAACTAATAATCCTGTTATACAGAAAAAGGTAGCCATCATGGCTTTTTCTGACAAATCAAATAGTACTACGGTTTGATGGACTAATAAGGTCATCAAATGAATCGTAATAACAATTGAAATGATAGAAAAAGAGATGTGAGTTAATATATGTTCTAAAGTGGCAAATATCATAATTTTTTTTTTAGGGGGGTATCCCCAATTACGGAATGGAAATCCGGAATTGAATTCATTATAGGATCTATTGTGCCTTTTTTAGAGGATGCCGCCACTCGGACTCGAACCGAGATGCTCTAGCACTGCTTCCTAAGAGCAGCGTGTCTACCAATTTCACCATGGCGGCTTCATCGAAATAATCATAGTCCATATGATGTTCAATCGTCGAGATTGAGGGATTTAATGCAATCTATTTTAGGAAATGTTAGAATCGATGAATAAAGACCCGTTCAAATAAATATTTAAACGCTCAATAATCCTTAGTATCGTGGCAGGAGGTCATTTTAAACAGCGGGCTTTTCCGTATTATAAGTTCTTCTGGAATAGTTGGAACTAGACGGTTATGCCCTGAGTCCGGGTATAGAACTAAGAATTTATTTTTCTCATTTTTTGACGATTCATTTCTCATTTATCTGATTTGATAGATCCGAAACGAAAAAGATTCATTTTTCAATGAACAAAATAAAACAATATTTTTTATATATCACAACTTCATCACTACACCCAAAGGATTTCTATAAAAATTTGGATAGTTTGGTATCAAAGATGTATTAATGATTGGGATCTTCATTGTATACATAACATAATTTGTGTGAGGATTTACCAAACCCATTAGGTATTGGACCGGGCATATCGTATAACAAAAGAGTTTCAATCTTTATTGGAATTCTACTGTATGTACTTTAATGTACTTTAACTTAGAAAACTTAGAAAATAAAAATGAAACTGATAAGATCTCTTTATATATAGATTTGAAATCTAATATTAATAGATAAAATAATTTAGATATTAGATCTAGATATATCGATTGATCGATCCTCCAGCTCAAACATGGGATAGGATCCATTGGGGTTGGATTACGTAAGATTGACTCATTCTTTAGTACATAAATATCGATCTAAATGGGATCCTGGCAGTTTTATTATTTTTTTTTTTTTTTTCTGTTCGAAATAAGAGGGAGTCCTTGTAGATATGTAGTGATTCAGAGAGCTACAAATCAAAGTTTTAAAATGTATATTTTAATCAATTAGTTTCAATAATCCATTGACTTTGACTATGAATCTTATCCCCGCCTTACTTTGGAACAAAAAAGGGGGCTCTAACCTCGTTCATACTTGTTTCAGATTTTCCAAAAATCTTAATGATGTATAACTATTGGAGATACATAATCCAATAAGCCAATCCCTTCCTAAGAAAAAAAGTAAGAGTTTTTTTATTGTGAAAAATGAATCGATGGGGAAAGTTACAATCCCCATCTCGCGAATTATAAAAACCAATCAATGAAAGGTGAAACCTTGTATTTTGTGTCTAACTACTTCTTTCTTTTTTCTTTTTTTTTTTCAAACACAAAAAGAAATCATTTTTAGAACCTAGTATACAGAATAATTTTTATTCTACATACCACAACAGCTAGTTCTATCTCATATTGATGAGTTCAAAACATTAGTTAATGTGAATTCTTCATCTTATAAATTGAATCATCCAATTCATCGAGTCATGCTGATTCAGATTCAGATCATTCCAAGGCTTTATTACTTGTTTGTCGCACAAAAAAACTTTTTGAATGCCCGGTAGAAATAGATTTAGCTAAAGATAAAGCTTTTGCCGCGGCCTGATATCCCCTTCCTTTCCAAATATTTCTACGAATATGCTTTTTTGACAGAGAAGTACGTTTCTTTGGAACCGCCATTTCAAAATAAAAGGGTCACTCATTTTTATAGTTGGACGTGAAAGACATTTATTGTTCAATTCAAAATAGATTGTTCTTTCTATTAACTATTCATTATCTATCTTTATTCCATAGCCGATACTTATGCTTACTTCATAACATAGAAAAGTATGGATACAGATAGATGAGCATCGCATATGGTATCATTAAAGATAAAAAAAGAAATGAAATAGAAGAAAAAAGAAAAAACGATGTGATTTTCAAGGGAATTTTGTTTTTTCACATTTCCATTACATCCAATGTTCGAAGAAAGAATAATTTGTACTGATTGGGGGCTTCATATCTTTATTCAATCTATGTCTACGGGCGGGATCTACTACCGTTGAATCGGATGCCATTGATAAGAATTAAAAAGGTTCCAATTCATATCTCAGTCTATTTAGATAATATATATATATATTATAAATGTTATATTTAATAAATCGAAAAGCTTAAGAACCCTTTCCTAATTTAGGAAACCAATAATGAATGTAACCTTTTCTATTAATTGATCAAGCTCGGAGATAGAGTCCACATAATTAAAATTGAAATTAAATCAAAGTAGTTAATCCGTTAAACAATACATTACTTGATAAAATAAAGGGAATTTGAGTAATTTCTCATTTTAGTTCTATGCGAAGTGACAAGTATTCTAGGATTTTTCATAAACACATAAACATAAGTTTGTTTTATTGGACTAGAAGCCAATCAATTCCAGAATTAGTTAATGACTCCGAAGAAACTAAATAAAAACTAGGTTTATTGGATCGAGTTATTGGCAGATCCTACGATACATATCAGAATAAAGTACTTGAATTTTTGGTATCATTCTTTTTCCTTACTATAATTGATATAAATATGGATAGAAATCACCGTATCGTATGTATATAGTAGAATAATTGAAAATTTCATATTTTTTATCTTAATAAATATCTTCGTTAATAACTAGGTAGTAGCTTTTAACTAGTAACTTGGTTATTTGAAGAATTGTAACTTCTTCATTTGAATTTTTTTTTTTTTTTTGATTTGATTATTGCTCCTTCCGGAAGAAATAAGGGCTGGTGAATGGGAAACAATTAATAAGAATAAAAAAAAGAAAGTTTGATTTTCTTATGGAACATACATATCAATATGCATGGATCATACCTTTCGCTCTACTTCCAGTTACTATGTCAATAGGGTTGGGACTTCTGCTTGTTCCGACCGCAACAAAAAATTTGCGTCGTATGTGGACTTTTCCTAGTGTTTCATTGCTAAGTATAGTTATGGTTTTTTCGTCCGATCTGTCTATTCAACAGATAAATGGCAGTTCTATCTATCAACATCTATGGTCTTGGACCATCAATACTGATTTTTCCTTAGAGTTCGGCTACTTGATCGATCCACTTACTTCTATTATGTCAATACTAATCACTACGGTTGGAATCATGGTTCTTATTTATAGTGACAATTATATGTCTCATGATCAAGGATATTTGAGATTTTTTGCTTATATGAGTTTTTCCAATACTTCCATGTTGGGATTAGTTACTAGTTCCAATTTGATACAAATTCATATTTTTTGGGAACTAGTGGGAATGTGTTCGTATTTATTAATAGGTTTTTGGTTCACACGACCGGCTGCCGCAAATGCTTGTCAAAAAGCGTTTGTAACTAATCGTGTAGGGGATTTTGGGTTATTATTAGGAATCTTAGGTTTTTATTGGATAACAGGGAGTTTCGAATTTCGAGATTTGTTCGAAATCTTCAATAACCTGATCCGTAATAATGGGGTCAACTCGTTATTTGCTACTCTGTGTGCCTCCCTATTATTCGTCGGTGCAGTTGCTAAATCCGCACAATTTCCCCTTCATGTATGGTTACCTGATGCCATGGAGGGGCCTACTCCTATTTCGGCTCTTATCCATGCTGCTACTATGGTAGCAGCAGGCATTTTTCTTGTCGCTCGATTTCTTCCGCTTTTCACAGTCATACCTTACATAATGAATCTCATTTCTTTGATAGGTGTAATAACGGTACTATTAGGAGCTACTTTAGCTCTTGCTCAAAGAGATATTAAGAGAAGTTTAGCCTATTCTACAATGTCTCAATTGGGTTATATTATGTTAGCCCCAGGGATAGGCTCTTATCGAGCTGCTTTATTCCATTTGATCACTCATGCCTATTCGAAAGCATTATTGTTTTTAGGATCCGGATCAATTATTCATTCAATGGAACCCATTGTTGGATATTCTCCAGATAAAAGTCAGAACATGGTTCTTATGGGTGGTTTAACAAAATATGTGCCGATTACAAAAAATACTTTTTTATTAGGTACACTTTCTCTTTGTGGAATTCCACCCCTTGCTTGTTTTTGGTCTAAAGATGAAATTCTTAATGATAGTTGGTTGTATTCACCTATTTTCGCGATAATAGCTTGTTTCTCAGCGGGGTTAACTGCATTTTATATGTTTCGGATGTATTTACTTACTTTTGATGGTCATTTACATGCTCATTTTCAAAATTACAGTGGCACTCAAAACAGCTCGTTCTATTCAATATCTATATGGGGGAAAGAAGGAACCAAACCAGTTAACAGAAATTTGTTTTTATCAACAATGAATAATAATGAAAAGGTTTCCTTTTTTTCGAAGAAGATATACAAAATGAACGGAAATGTAAGAAATCTGATACGCTCCTGTAGGATTTATTTTGAAAATAAAGACACTTCAACGTATCCCCATGAATCAGACAATACTATGCTTTTGCCTCTACTTATATTGGTCCTATTTACTTTGTTCGTTGGATCCATAGGAATTCCTTTCGATCAAGGAGTAATGGATTTTGATATATTATCGAAATGGTTAACTCCATCAATAAACCTTTTACATAAAAATTCGAACTATTCTGTGGATTGGTATGAATTTGTGACAAATGCAATTTATTCAGTCAGTATAGCCTGTTTTGGAATATTCATAGCGTCTATTTTATATGGGTCTGTTAATTCATCTTTTCAGAATTTGGACTTAATCAATTCATTTGTTAAAAAAACAGGCTCTAAGAAAATTTTATTGGACCGAATAATAAATGCGATATACAATTGGTCATATAATCGTGGTTACATAGATGTTTTTTATGCAACATGCTTAACTACAAGTATAAGAGGATTAGCTGAAGTAACTCATTTTTTAGATAGACGGGTAATTGACGGAATTACCAATGGTGTTGGTGTTGCAAGTTTCTTTGTAGGAGAAGGGATCAAATATGTGGGGGGAGGGCGAATCTCTTCTTATCTCTTTGTATATTTATCATATGTATCCGGCTTTTTATTAATTTACTATATCTATATCTATTCTTTTTGAATAGAATAAGAAGTGACTAGACTTGGTTATTTTTATCATTATACAATCTGGTCCTTTTTTCAAGCACATCCATAGTAAGAGATCCCTTGTTTAGAACTTCTATTCGGTTTATGAATTCATTGCTCAAGCTGTACCTTTTTTGTTCATTGGTATAAACCCAATGATTATACAGATCTTCGGGGGATAGTTTTTCGGTCGTACACAAAGACATCTTTCTTTGCATCATTTCCAAAAAAATCGATAAACTGGGTGGATATGTAAAAGATATTATTTGTTTTCCATCAACTGGACATACGTGAAAAAAATATTGTGACATTTCATTTCTTACAGCATTTTGAAAGACATTTTTTTTTATATATCTCAATGGACGATTACATCGTTTATAGTCGAAAAGAAGATTCACAAGAGGTTTTTCAAACCAGAAGAGGTCTTTATCTTCTTTCTCTTTAAGTATTTCTAACTTCAAAATTTCTTGCCTCTTTTTTTTTTCATGTAGTTTTTTTGGATCCTCCCTTTCTTCCGAACAAAGGGAAGGGTCTTCTTCGGTGGATCCCTCTTGTTCCTGTTTAGTCCCCTTCGTTTCGGAAGTTTTTTCTATTTCTACATCTGTTTCTTCCTCACTTTCCCCCCTTTCTTCCGTTTTTGAGGTTTCTTTCAGTTTCTTAGTGACAATAGGCGA